TTGTACTCCCGCAGATATTTGTCTTTCTAACCACACAATTACCAGCACTCCTATTATGATTCCAAATACAGGAGTAAAAATAGGAATAAGTAACCATATGAGCCCATAAACCTCTTTTAAGGATTCCGATCTGGAAAAAGAATTGATAGCTTGTACTTTTATCGTATCAATTATCATTTCAACGATCAACTTCTCCCATAATAATATCTATACTACCTAGTATTGTCATAATATCGGCCAATTTCATTTTTTTAACTAGCTGAGGAAGAATTTGCAAATTGATAAAACCAGGTGGACGAATTTTCCATCTCCAGGGAAAAACACTCCGATCTCCTACCAGAAAAATTCCCAATTCCCCCTTGGGGGCTTCTACTCTCACATAAAGTTCTTGTTTAGACAATTCAAAAGTGGGCGAAGGTTTCTTACTAATGAATCGATAATCAAAATCATTCCATTCAGAATCCTTTGTTTTATCAAAACGCCGTACCTCTAAATTCTCATAAGGCCCTCCGGGAATTCCTTCCAGGGCTTGTTGAATAATTTTGATGGATTCCACCATTTCACCGATTCGGACTAAATAACGGGCTAGTGAATCTCCCTCTTTTTGCCATTGTACTTCCCAATCAAATTCGTCGTAAGACTCATAATGATCAATTTTACGAAGATCCCACGGAATTCCGGAAGCTCGTAGCATTGGTCCCGATAAACCCCAATTTATTGCTTCCTCTCCACTAATAATACCCACCCCTTCAACTCGTTCCAAAAAAATAGGATTACGCGTAATAAGCTTTTGATATTCAGTAACCCCTGTTAAAAAATAATCACAGAAATCCAAGCATTTATCTATCCAGCCATAAGGTAGATCAGCAGCCACCCCTCCGATACGGAAATAATTATGCATCATTCGCATACCTGTGGAAGATTCGAATAGGTCATATATCAATTCCCTCTCTCGGAAAATATAGAAGAAAGGGGTCTGCGCACCGATATCTGCCATAAAAGGGCCAAGCCATAACAAATGAGAAGCTATACGACTCAGTTCTAGCATAATTACTCTAATATAGCTCGCTCTTTTCGGTACTTGGATATTTCCCAACTGTTCTGGTCCATTTACCGTTATTGCCTCTGTAAACATAGTAGCTAAATAATCCCAACGTGTTACATAAGGAAGATATTGTATAATTGTTCGATTTTCCGCAATTTTTTCCATTCCTCTGTGTAAATAACCCAATACGGGTTCACAGTCAATAACATTTTCCCCATCTAGAGTAATGATGAGTCGAAGAACACCGTGCATTGATGGGTGTTGAGGACCCATATTGACTATCATGAGGTCTTTTCTTGTAGTCGGTACAGTCATATATTTTTTCCCCGATTCATTATTCCACGAATTGCTGAAAACCAAATGAAGTTCATTAAAAATAATAATTAATATTTATAATTCTAATTATTATAAATATTATATTATATATTATAAATAAATAAAAAAAAAATGAACTTAACGAGTTTTTGGCTCCCGAATATCCAATTGACTAATTAATTCTTTATAGTGTACTCTATTTTTCTTTGACAAATAAGCCAGGAGTCGTTGACGTTTTCCCAGAATTTTACGTAGACCTCTCTGAGATAAATAGTCTTTTCTGTGCAATTCCAAATGGGAAGTAAGTCTACGTATCTTATTGGTGAAACTGAATACTTGAAATTCAACAGACCCCCTATTTTCTTTTTTTTCTTCTTGCGAAATAACTGAAATGAATAAATTTTTAACCATAACAAAAAATTCTGCGTCCCTTTTTCTTTATTTACATTACAAATATAGATTTTACTAATCAGTAATAATAATGCCAGTCATTTTAATTTGTTATACACAATAATCGGGATTTATTCGTATACTTCTTTTTTTTTTTTTTAATTCACTTAATTGATAATCAATACAATTTTTTTTTTCAATTTTATTCAAATATAGATAAAAAATTTCTAACCTACAAAAGAGAAGAATTTTGACCTAAGATAAGAAGATTATGACGACTCATTACTTACTAGATAGAATTGCTAAGATCAAGGTCAGGTAATCAGTATCATGTACCATAATCTAATATAACAACATAAGGCTGTATATATTTGTTTGTGTTCATATACCATGTCAGAGATGCCGCTTGATCCATGTAATGTAAATGTATCATCAACTAATTATCAATCGTGGATACATATGTATCCTTGACATAATGAAACGACTACCATTATTGGTATCAAACCAATAGCGATTCATACAAGCAAAATCTTCGAATCGATAATTTGGCCAAAGAAATAATTTGAACTTAATAAATCGATTTGTATCTACATCAAGATACTTATCCTCATAAAAAAATTGACCACAGCGCTTTACATTGTTCCCATTGCAAAATACTTGATTTCTATCCCCAACATTGACATTTCTTGAATTGAAACAAATGAGAATTCTCAATTCTCTACGACGTCTAGGAGATAAAAAATTATCAGGAACAATAAAATCATAAAAATTATCGTTTCTATTCCCATTTTCGTGTCGTGCAATGGATTCATTAAGACCATTCTTATCAACATTTATTTTTTCTTGGTATCTTCGATTAGTTTGGCGCTTACTCTTATGCACCCGTGAAATAGCTATGGTTTGGTACATGATAAATTGTCCGTCCCATTTTATGGATAGCCGAGCTGGTTCAATAATCAATAGTCCCCTTTTTATCAATTTTGTAAGAGTTGTAGACTTCGGAATCAGCATTACATCCAAACTTATTTCGTCCCTTTGAATAGAGGATATAGCAATTTCCTTTGGATTTCTCAATCTAAGGAGTAGGCAATATACCTTGATATTATTTAGTATTTTTTGATTAAAAGCATTATCCCATTTCAATTGAAAAAGAAAATATCTTTTCAGGAAGAAATCTAGTTCCGCTCCTATCATGGATTTATTTTTATTTTTGCTTTTTTGAATGTATGATCCCCGATAATCTTCTTTAACATTTTTTTTTTTCGATGGATCAGATCCAATATTTTTGTTATTTTGTGCATATGATCCAAGATCTCCTTCGACTGGCTGTTGTTTTTCTTCTTGATTTTGATTCTCTAATTCAAGAGATTTTTTTGGATTATATAATCTATCTTTTTTTTTCTTTGCGTTGATATTTTTACTAATGTTTTTATTTATATTCAATTTAAAAAGAAGTAAATTGATTGGTATGATCCACGGTTGAATCTTATATGTATTATAAAGTGACACAAATTCTGGTAAAAACCAAAGTTCTAAATTTGATATCGGACAATTTAGGATTTCTTCATTCATTCCCATCCAGTCCAAAAATGTTTTTGTTTGATTGGTTGGGCAGATTTGTTTATGAATCGGGGGATTCATAAACACTTTCTTATCCATTTTTTTTTTATCCATTTTATCAATTATTTGATAATAATTAGTCCGAGTCTTAGTATTTTTATTAATGTTGGCGCTGGCCCCGATATCTCTATTTCTCCATTCCTCAATATCGATCTTTTTTCTAAGACAAAAATTAATAGTTCTCCAATCAAAATATTTTCTATCCGGATTTTTATCCCTATCAATAATAGAATCTTCTCGTAGATAGTTTCCAAAATCTATATCTCTCGGCAAATAAAAAAGTTCGGGATTATAATTATTGTAATTATAGGAAATCCTTTTTGCCTGGTTTACTTGGAATGGCGACCCATAAATATATGAACCTTTCTTATCTTCATAATTCAGATATTTATTTGATAAAAGATCATATTTGTAGTTTTTTAATTTATCTTTTTGGTTCGGTTGGTTCGGTAATGAATTTACTGCATGTGCATAATTGTTTTCTTTCTTGTAATGAATTAATCGGTCTTTTTCATATGAATAAAAATTGGTTGAGTTTTTATTTTTAACCATCAAATTTTGATGGATTCTATTCCGCCAATTTTGCGGTACTAATCTAGACCATCTAGTCTGAGATAAATTGTATTTATAGTGATCATTACCCATTAACCAGCTTTTCCATTCATTCATTTTAAAACCGCTAAGTTTATTATACCTTGATTCGAAATGAAATATTCCGTGTGTTCCAAAAAAATCTTTTTTTATTCTATCCTTAATAAAAGGAATTGTTCCGTGATATTGAAATAAAAATTTCAAGTAATGCTTGTTGATAACTTGGGCTTGTGATAATTTGTAAAATACATATGCCTGTGACAACGAAGAAAGGTCACAAAAAATCTGCGAATTTTTATTTCTAATATTAGAAATAAACTTTTTTATAGTCGAAATAAAATCCATTTTATTTTTTTTATTTTTATCAATATAAAATCCTTTTTTATTTGTTTCATCATTGGAATTATCCGTTATTTTGTTTTTTAATTGAAGTAAAATTTTTACATGTATTCTGGGAATATTAATGATACGTAAAAAAATATCTTTGTATATCCTTTCAATAAACAAATAAAAAAAATAGTGATATTTGCGCATTAGTCGAGCACTTCTTCTTTTTAATATCTGCCAAATCTTTTTTGGTGATTCTAATCTTTTATCATCACAATTTGTTTCGTTAGGACTAATGTTTATATACGTAGTTATAAATATATTTTTTTTTTCTTTTGTTATTTTTTCGATTTGATTTCTGATTGTATTTGTCTTATCATCCAAATCTTTCATCTTTTTTTCTGTCAGTGAATAATTTGTCCAATCCGCAGATCTAATTCGAATGGACGATTCATGATTTATATGATTACTTATTAGTGATTTTTTTTTTTTTGTATTCGATTCATATACTTCCCTCAATCCAAATAATGGAATTAGACTTGCTTTTTTAAGTTCTTTCATTATTCTTTTTATAAATCGAACTATTTTTCTAACCCATCTTGTTTTTTCTTTTGATACTTTTCGAAACCATTTTGCTCTTTCGTTTATAATTTTTAGGGCTAGAAAACGTTTTTTTTTCACTTTTATAAGTCTTTTTTCAAGTTGTTTCCAA